TTGTTCCATACCCTTTAGAATACAATGGGTTTCGAAAAAAAAAAGAAGAATTCTTTTTTTTTTCTATTGGTTGATAAACCGACCTAGGTAAATCCACGAGTGCAATTCGACTAGTCTTTACTATATAACCATTTGAACCCTAAATTGTTCTGTAACTCAGATTCCAGAGTATATCTTTTAACGAGTCCAACAAAAAAAGGAAAATTTCTTTTTTCCTTGAAATATTAAATGAAATAATGATAAACTGGAACTGAAGGCCCCTTTCTCGCGTTCATTCTCTATTTGCATTGCTGAAACAAAACAACAAAACAATATGGGAATCAGATTTTGAAATATATAAAAGATATTGAAAAATCCATTTTTCAATATCTTTTATATATATATATTATATGTATCGGAAAAGAATATATTATATGTATCGGAAAAGAATAGCGATTTATTCCTATAGAGCGTCCATTAACAAGAAAATCAAATCATAAATATCGACAAATTCTTGTCTTTTGTGATCTAAGAAACTAAAAAAGGAAATAAAAAACCCGCTTTCTACAATTTAATATATATCGAATTTAAATATCAGAATAGCCAATATAGTCATGATTCAATGGGTCAGGTCCACTTACTTTTTTTTTTAGTTACAATTTTTATGGTAGGTTTGGTGGGAACAATAGGGAAGTAGGAATATTTTGGTTTGTGATTAATAAATAGGGGTTGGATATCTAGAATATTTATGTTATGTTTCCTGGAATATTTAAATAAATAATAATAAGATATAAAGAGGACTATTATGTCACTACAGGCTAGAAGCCCCCACCCACTAAGTTCACCCACTAAGTTCAATTAGTCAATATAATAATAATTAAATGTTCAACTTTTTAATTATTAATTAGAACTCAAAATAAAATAATAAGAACTCATTGTATTATAAATAATACAATAGTGTTTGCCTTTTTTTTATTATCAAAAATATCTGTATTCTTCGATGAAAAACGAAGACAAAGACTCGAGTTTCATGAAAAAAGCCCTTTATCGGATTTGAACCGATGACTTACGCCTTACCATGGCGTTACTCTACCACTGAGTTAAAAGGGCCTGCTCAATTCATGACTTAGCCATTTTCCATTATGAGTCTACTGCATATATGTATATATGCAGTAGACTCATAATGGAAATAATGGAAAAATAAATTCTATTTACCTAGAAAGAAAAGGGGTAAAATTTTTCTCGTTTTTGAATTTTCTGACTTAATGTGAGATAGTGATAGGCATATTTTATCTGAACAAGAAACGAAGCAATGAGTTAAAATTGAAGAAAAAAAAAAAAACGTTCAATTCAAATTAAAATCCTATAGAATCAGAATATAAAAAGACTGTTCGAATCTAGCCATACCATTAGATTATATTGACAATTCCAAAAAACTATTCATACTATCATTATAGTATGATGACGGTCGGGCGAATATGCCCCCATCGTCTAGCGGTTCAGGACATCTCTCTTTCAAGGAGGCAGCGGGGATTCGACTTCCCCTGGGGGTAGGGTACTACGAAAGGAAGTTGATCATGGATTATCAATAAGCATATAAAGAATTCTTCCTGGGTCGATGCCCGAGCGGTTAATGGGGACGGACTGTAAATTCGTTGACGACTGTCTACGCTGGTTCAAATCCAGCTCGGCCCAAGAATTCACCGCCCCATGAGTAAGATATAATTAATTTATCCTATAGAAAAGAAAGGGTAATGCCTGCTTCGTAGAGAAATAAAGAAAAATTTTTCTCTATCTTTTTTTTTCATCTCATTGAAAGATTGATTATTTTTATTTAACAATAAAATAAAAAATCACTAGTTACTAATAATCTGTCTCACTCTCACTAAAGCCCGTGTTTATGTGGATATAATATCAATATAGCATTCGCATATCTGTTACGTTCCAACATGACGAGTAGAATATCTTTATGAAATCCTAAGTATATGTATGCTATACACCTCGCCGGGATTGTAGTTCAATTGGTCAGAGCACCGCCCTGTCAAGGCGGAAGCTGCGGGTTCGAGCCCCGTCAGTCCCGAACTAGGATCTCATGAATAGAGAAATTCATTTCTCTATTTTTGCGAAAGGGAAGACGAAGAGCAAAATGGAATCAAACAAATTCGCACCGTGGAGATTATTTCTTTTGTTTCGCATGTCTCATCAGATAAATATGGGAAGTTCCTTTTCTTCCCCAGTACTAATTGATAAGGAAAAATATATGTAGATTTAGTACAATTGGTACTATTGCTATATTCAGTATTTAAAGTTTAAGAGATACCAATACTCTTTTTTTTCAATCATTCTGCTCTTGATCAATGAAATGGAATAGAGTGCTCAGATTTTTGGGGGGGTACAGACACAAAATAGCTTTGTTTATTATATGATATACAATGAACTTAATCTTCATAGAATTTAATTCTCCGGCAAAGTACTTTTTAGGTTAAAGCACATCTTTTCTAAATCTAAATTTTTTTTAGCCTCAATTATGACTACTGTGAAACAATTTATTTAATTCTCATTCCAATTTTATATTGAATTTTTGATGTATACGTTCCAACTCCAATCCAACAAAACAAAGAGTATACTAATAAAATAACATAAAATAAAAGACCAACAAAACCAAGTGGGGCTCCTTTCTTTTCTTATTCTTAGTAAAGGTAAAGCTTGAATAGTTGATTTTTTAGACTTAACCTTACCTTTTTTATATCTCACTTATACTTATACTGTTCGTCTCTCTGTATGCCCTAGAGAATACCGGTTATATAATACCTTATAATTCTATATACAAAATCCTATGTATATGTATAAGTAGAAGAATTGTATAAGGAAGATAAGATGCTAGGTTATAGAAAAGAACAAGTGGAAAAAGGATGAAAACCTAATAATAGGTATTTATGATCTAATCAAAAATGGTTTTTTGTATGGATAAAAGATCTCCCTATGTTATACTATTCAATTCTCAACGAGAAATTGATTTGATAGATCAGAAATTTTTATTCATAATATTGATCTGATTCAGTATCATCAAGATACAATTCATCCCATTGAATTTACAGGAATAAAATTTATCATCTCTATGGGATTAGATCCCGAGTTAAGTTATTGCGAAAAAAAAAAGATTAGATTATGGAAGTCAATATTCTCGCACTTATTGCTACTGCACTGTTCATTCTAATTCCTACTGCTTTTTTACTTATCATCTATGTAAAAACAGTTAGCCAAAATGATTAATTTGAATGAAACTTGAATTATCAGTTCTTAGCAGTTCAATTCAATTCAATGATTCAAGAAATGAAAGAAAAGAATTCAAACTCTAAGTCTTAAATGAAATGATTGCGCTGAGCTGGAATCAGAACAGAAGTAGCTTATTAAGTATCTAAGCTAGTGTGGTAGAAAGAACTATATATTATAGTTCTTTCTACCACACTAGCTAGTATTGTATACTAATATTAATATAGGCTTCATATAGATAAAATTACAATATGTATATAGTAGATGTACATATAGATAAGATAAAACTTTAATTCTATTTCTTTTTTTTCATCTCAAGAAGTCATTGATTGAACAATTAATGGATGATCCGCGTAGTTATATGATAACTTCTTCGGATTTGGAAAAGGGGTTAGAGTAAACCTGGCCGTTTTTCATGTTTAAACAAACCATGAGATGAGTCAAAAAAGTATAATTTCGAGAAGTTTAAAACAAATGTGAAATGTGTGATATGTAAATAGCCTAACGGAAGAAAGATCTAATTTTATTATGTGTAGGACCTCTTTGGACAATCACTAATTGTTTCGCTTACAGTGGAAAGAAAATATATAGTGTCATAATAACAGAATTTTTTTTCTAAAAGAAAAAAAAAATATAGACTATTTAGTCAAAATTCGGTTGGAAAGAATCTTCTATTATGCGTAGATTTGAGTTGCAAAATACAATTATGATAATGATTTATTACTCTATTCCAGTACAATTTTGAATACTTTTTTTTAAAGCAAGGCTTCGCAAAACGATTAATAAAGAATTGATACAGTTCGATTGAGCAATTGATTACTCAATTTAGTATTAGTATTTGTAGTGTCCACAGCACTAGAGTCCACTCCTTCCCCATACTACAAGTGAAAGAGAAAATGTAAAGACGACCATTAAAGCAGCCCAAGCAAGACTTACTATATCCATGTGAATTATGTCCCTTATTTCTATGAAAGAATTATTCGATTATTATTTAATAATCATAGTGGAATCAATGGCACAGAGTCAAAATAGGATTCTGACTTAAGACTATTGATGAACCAAATCAATTCAATGAATACATTTGCAACAAGTTTCAATATTTTAAGATTTCCGGTAGAATCAGGAAGTATTAAGTACAAGATGATACACGCGCCCTTTCTATACACAACTATATATCAGATACCTCTATTTTCTATTTGATCTAAGCTTATTGTCTTTCTATGAAAGAATTGGTAGAACCCACTGCCACTATTACTACATACATATATTCTTTTTTTTTTTTCAGTTTTTACCTTTACTCTATACTATTTTTACCTTTACTCTATACTATAAGAGTCGACCAACTATTCTGATTCTATGTCTGAGCACTCATAGCCTTTCGTGAGTTTAAATACAAAGTATCTTCGTGCCTTTCTACAAGCCCTAAATTTATTTCCCATCATTGTATCCAATCTAATTTAATACCCAACAGAATCACGAGACGCTACTTAAAATTAAAAATTGTTTAAGAGATTTTGATATGCTAGTCTTTTATATAATCTTTTATTCTAGTAGTAAAAATGGGGTGCCTCTTAGGAATCTTTGTATATCGAGATTTCCGATCTTAGTTCTTAATTCCATTCTGGAATTGATTCTCACCATTTATTTCAAAAAATTTTGAAATAAATGGTGAGAATCAATCATTACCAATGATTAAATTAATAATTGAGGTTTTTGCTTCATCCCTATTACTGCCGATTTGATTTGGGCTAGACTTAGATTTTAAGAAAAAAAGTTACAGTCTTTTCTAAAACCTATGCTATAGTTTATAAAAATCAAGTATTGACACGTCCACTTAGTTCTTTGCCTCCACTTCTTGCGGAGCAATAATTCATCGAATTAGATCGGCAGAATAAGAAATCAAAAATCTTTGGTTGATCAGGCGACACCCGGATTTGAACTGGGGATAAAGGATTTGCAGTCCCCCGCCTTACCACTTGGCCATGCCGCCAAATTCGATCCAAAATAAAATGGATAAAAATATTAGCCATATTCTATTTCTACTACTAACTCTTTTTTTTATCTTGAATCCCGTTGTACTTAATCCTCAAAAACACATTCTTTTTTTTTTATCTGGTTTCTATTATTTTCTTCGATTTATTATATCTCAAAATATACATCAGTTAATAATTTCCCTTCTTGTTTCTTTTCTATTGAGAGTCAAATTCTGGCGACAGACTGAAAAATTCAGGGCAAATTGGAACCATTAACAATTTACTTTAAATTAGTCTTTAAATTGAAATTAGTGAATGGTTCTTCAATTTTTATCGGAGATCAAATTTGATTTCCTTGAATGGAAAAAGAAAATTGATTTATGACCGATTTATGACTAATCTCATTTTTTTTTTTCAATAAAAAATACTTTTCTATTTCAATTATAACAACATATATGTGTATATGTAAACCCCAAAACACAAATTGTTACCCAGATACCGAGACGGGTCTCTCTCTTATGTACATGTCCCTAGAGAGAATTCTCATGTTTCAATTTTTCATTGAATAAATAGATTGAAATATTGAATATAAAATACGAATTTTGGTGGAGTGCGATCCATGTTAATGTTGCTCCAGAAATTGCAAGAAAGGATGTGATATATGGATAGATAGCCGTATCAACATGTACTTAATAAATACAATCTTTTTTTTTTTAGTATATTTATATTAAGTTACACAATTCAAGCGTATTCTATAAATTTCCCTCCCTACCAAAAAAAATCCGCCAATTCTTTTTGGAACATTAAATTCCATTTTTTGTGTTAAAAAAGGGAAAACTCTATACTACTTCTGATTATTCTGTCTTTATTTCATTTATATAGATATAAAGAGGAGATTAAATCTCAATCATTCCTTTTTGTGGTATCCCGTCGGATCGTAATATCATACTAATACGTTAGGTAGAAGTTGGACCAATTTTGAACAAGGCTCCATAAGTGTAAGTAACAGAATTTTTTTCCAGAAATATTTTCTCAATTTAACCCGTCAAAATTTGAACCTGCGCCCAAAATGTTCTTTATTCCGCCGTTCCATCTCCGTTCATACGTTTGAAATAGATATATGGAGTTGACTAAAATTTTATGTGATTCAGTAAACAGAATATACATTCTATTATTGCTAGGTCGATCCATATGGGTCGATGAATAGTGAATCAATAATTGAATTTTTTCAATAAAAATAAATAGGAAACTTAAGATTAAGATGCTTCGGAACGGAAATGAGGGAATGTCCACAATACCTGGATTTAGTCAGATACAATTTGAGGGATTTTGTAGGTTCATTAATCAGGGTTTAACGGAAGAATTTCATAAGTTTCCAAAAATTGAAGATAGAGATCAAGAAATGGAATTTCAATTATTTGTGGAAAGGTATCAATTGGTGGAGCCCCTGATAAAGGAAAGAGATGCTGTGTATGAATCACTCACATATTCTTCTGAATTATATGTCCCTGCGGGAGTAATTTGGAAAACCGGTAGGGATATGCAACAACAAACTGTTTTTATTGGAAACATTCCTCTAATGAATTCCCTGGGAACCTCTATAGTAAATGGAATATACAGAATTGTGATCAATCAAATATTGCAAAGTCCCGGTATTTACTATCGTTTAGAATTGGATCATAACGGAAATGCTGTTTATACCAGCACTATAATATCAGATTGGGGAGGAAGATCGGAATTAGAAATTGATAGAAGAACAAGGATATGGGCACGTGTAAGTAGGAAACAAAAAATATCTATTCTAGTTTTATCATCAGCTATGGGTTCAAATCTAAGAGAAATTCTAGATAATGTTTGTTACCCTGAAATTTTCTTGTCTTTCTCGAATGATAAGGAGAAAAAAAAGATTGGATCCAAAGAAAATGCCATTTTGGAGTTTTATCAACAATTTGCTTGTGTCGGTGGGGATCCGGTATTTTCTGAGTCCTTATGTAAGGAATTACAAAAGAAATTTTTTCAACAAAAATGTGAATTAGGAAGGGTTGGTCGACGAAATATGAACCGGAGACTGAATCTTGATATACCTCAGAACAATACATTTTTGTTACCACGAGATCTATTGGCTGCTGCGGATCATTTGATCGGAATTAAATTTGGAATGGGTACATTTGACGATATGAATCACTTGAAAAATAAACGTATTCGTTCTGTAGCAGATCTGTTACAAGATCAATTCGGATTGGCTCTTGTTCGTTTAGAAAATTCGATTCGAGGAACTATATGTGGAGCAATCCGACATAAATTGATACCGACTCCTCAAAATTTGGTAACTTCAACTTCATTAACAACCACTTATGAATCCTTTTTTGGCCTACACCCTTTATCTCAAGTTTTGGATCGAACTAATCCATTGACACAAATTGTTCATGGACGAAAATTGAGTTATTTGGGTCCTGGAGGATTGACGGGACGAACTGCTAGCTTTCGGATACGAGATATCCACCCGAGCCACTATGGGCGTATTTGCCCAATTGACACGTCTGAAGGAATCAATGTTGGACTTATTGGATCTTTAGCTATTCATGTGAGGATTGGTCCTTGGGGATCTATAGAGAGTCCGCTTTATGAAATGTCTGAGAGATCAAAAGAGGCACAGATAATTTATTTATCACCAAATAGAGATGAATATTATATGGTAGCCGCAGGAAATTCTTTGGCCCTGAATCGGGGTGTTCAAGAGGAACAAGTTGTTCCGGCTCGATACCGTCAAGAATTTTTGACTATTGCATGGGAACAGATTCGTTTTAGAAGTATTTTTCCTTTCCAATATTTTTCTATTGGAGCTTCCCTCATTCCGTTTATTGAGCATAATGATGCGAATCGGGCTTTAATGAGTTCTAATATGCAGCGCCAAGCAGTTCCTCTTTCTCGATCCGAGAAGTGCATTGTTGGAACTGGGCTGGAACGCCAAACGGCTCTAGATTCGGGGGTGTCTGTTATAGCTGAACGCGAAGGAAAGATCATTTATACTGATACTCACAAGATCATTTTATCAAGTAATGGGGATACTATAAGCATTCCATTAGTTATGTATCAACGTTCCAACAAAAATACTTGTATGCATCAAAAACCTCAGGTTCAGCAGGGTAAATGTATAAAAAAGGGGCAAATTTTAGCAGACGGGGCGGCTACAGTTGGTGGGGAACTCGCTTTAGGAAAAAACGTATTAGTCGCTTATATGCCATGGGAAGGTTACAATTTTGAAGACGCAGTACTAATTAGCGAACGGCTAGTGTGTGAAGATATTTATACTTCTTTTCACATACGGAAATATGAAATTCAGACTCATGTGACAAGTCAAGGTCCCGAAAGAATTACTAAGGAAATACCCCATTTAGAGGCTCATTTACTCCGAAATTTAGACAGAAATGGAATTGTAATGCTGGGATCTTGGATAGAAACCGGCGATATTTTAATAGGTAAATTAACACCTCAGACAGCGAACGAATCCTCGTATGCCCCCGAGGATAGATTATTACGAGCCATACTTGGCATTCAGGTATCCACTTCAAAAGAAACTTCTCTAAAACTACCTATAGGCGGAAGAGGTCGAGTTATTGATGTGAGATGGATCCAGAAAAAGACGGGTTCCAGCTATAATCCAGAAAAGATTCGTGTATATATTTTACAGAAACGTGAAATCAAAGTGGGTGATAAAGTAGCTGGAAGACATGGGAATAAAGGTATCATTTCTAAAATTTTGTCTAGACAAGATATGCCCTACTTGCAAGATGGAACACCTGTTGATATGGTCTTCAATCCATTAGGAGTACCCTCACGAATGAATGTAGGACAGATATTTGAATGTTCACTCGGGTTAGCAGGGGATATACTAAAGAGACATTATAGAATAGCACCTTTTGATGAGAGATATGAGCAAGAGGCTTCGAGAAAACTAGTGTTTTCCGAATTATATGAAGCCAGTAAGCAAACAAAAAACCCATGGGTATTTGAACCCGAGTTTCCGGGAAAAAGCAGAATATTTGATGGAAGAACAGGGGATCCTTTTGAACAACCTGTTCTAATAGGCAAGTCCTATATCCTAAAATTAATTCATCAAGTTGATGATAAAATCCATGGACGTTCGAGTGGGCATTACGCACTTGTTACACAACAACCCCTTAGAGGAAGGGCTAAGCAAGGGGGGCAACGAGTAGGGGAAATGGAAGTTTGGGCTCTAGAAGGATTTGGTGTTGCTCATATTTTACAAGAGATGCTTACTTATAAATCTGATCATATTAGAGCTCGTCAAGAATTACTTGGTGCTACGATCATTGGAGGAACAGTACCTAATCCTGAGGATGCCCCAGAATCTTTTCGATTACTCGTTCGAGAACTACGATCTTTGGCTCTGGAACTGAACCATTTCCTTGTATCTGAAAAGAATTTTCAGATTAATCGGAAGGAAGTTTGATCCGAATGAATCAGAATTTCTATTCTATGATCGACCGGTATAAACATCAACAACTTCGAATTGGATTAGTGTCTCCTCAACAAATAAGGGCTTGGGCCAACAAAACCCTACCAAATGGGGAGATAGTTGGAGAGGTGACAAAGCCCTATACTTTTCATTATAAAACCAATAAACCGGAAAAAGATGGATTGTTTTGTGAAAGAATCTCTGGACCCATAAAAAGTGGAATTTGTGCTTGTGGAAATTATCGAGTGATCGGAGCGGAAAAAGAGGACTCGAAATTTTGTGAAGAATGTGGGGT